ATTCCTAGGTGTAGTGCTTTTTCCCCGATGCCATCTATTGGTACTAAATGAAGTAGTAATGACCTCCAATACAGAACCTATAGATGTAACCTTTCGCTCAATACTAAAATTAATAATTGAAGCATCTAAGGCTGCATCAATCGAGGATACACGACAGAAGGAATTGCTCTATCTTTAAACTTCACCTTCACCAAGCGCAGGTTTCTTTCACTAATTTGTTTTTTTCTATTCCTAACTACGTTCTTTTTCTCATAAAACTGAGGGGTAAAAAAAAAACAAGAAAAAATCAAATCGCACCATCTCTGTAATAGGTAAATGCCTTTTTTTCTCCTGAAGTTGTCGGAATTATTCGTAATAAAATATTGGCTACAATTGAAGAGGTCTTATCAATAAAATTTCCATTTATTCGAGATCTAGGCATAATTAGCAATTCATTCTATAATTCTTATCATCCCCCTTCGGGGAAAACGATCCCACAAAAAAGGGAATTGTACAGTACAAAATAACATAAAAACAGACTAATTGGAAAAAATGTGGTGTCCCCCTTTTGGACAAAGATGAAATGAAATAGTTGAATCAGATTAGATTTCATTCCAATTTCGTAGTATACCAATGACTATTACTATTTCATCTAAGTTGAATAACCAAGTTTCCTATGGATTTTGATAACTCGAGAAGTTTTGATTTGGTTATGATCCAAAAAGGAAAAGAATGGAATAATCATTCCATGATAAAATCAAATTCAAATATTCAAATAAAGTAACCATCTTTTTTGTTTGCATAACATGTATGTGCCACACCATACAATTGAAATAGAAAGATTCGTCGGACAATTCCTGAATTCCATGGGTTAGCTGATGAAAGAAGTTGTTGTTGATAAATATGAAATTGGAAAAGCAATTTCTTCTTATGGAACCATTGGGCGATCCTACATGTACTACAATTAAGATGAAGGACTCGCTATTCATTCGGGTTTTGGTCAAGAATAACATTCTGTAGGAGAGATGGCCGAGCGGTTCAAGGCGTAGCATTGGAACTGCTATGTAGACTTTTGTTTACCGAGGGTTCGAATCCCTCTCTCTCCGTTTCTTTTCATTCATCAATGTTACCGACTACAATGTCTTAAATAAAATAAGAATTGATATCATTATTCTAATGATAAAACCCTTATTTAATAGACATTCTCTATCCCTAATTAATCCCTGTGATAGGTAAAATACAAATAGGGATATCGTATTGATATTGAAAAAAAGAAAAAGAATCCTATTGCCAATCCTTTTTTGATACATGAATGAGACAGGGCACGAGGTGCTCTATTTACTTCAGCGAAAGGAGTCAAAATTGGTATGAACCTTGCTTTTTTATTTTCATTAGAATCAAGTCTGACGGGAATAATATTCTACGACCAACAACTCATTTATTTTAAGACCAATCCATTTACTATCTATTATTTGATTGACAAATCCTTTATATTGTAAGGAGTCAATAGTCAAATGGTTTGGTAATTCCCCGTGGGGGGGTGAAACAAGATAATTTTGAATCAGAGCTTTCGATCTTTCTTTATCCTTCGTAGTAATAATATCTCGGGGTTTGCAACGATAACTTGGTATATCCACTATACGACCATTAACTAAAATGTGTCTATGGTTAACTAATTGTCTGGCTCCAGGAATGGTCGAAGCCATACCTAATCGAAAAAGGATGTTATCCAAACGCATCTCAAGTAGTTGTAGTAAAACCTGGCCTGTTGACCCTTTGGCTTTTCCAGCAATATGCACATATTTAAGTAATTGTCGCTCTGTCAGACCATAATGAAAACGCAATTTCTGTTTCTCTTCTAAACGAATACGATATTGTGATCTTTTTCCAGAGCGCAATTGGGTTTGAAGATCACTTCTGGATCTGGGTCTTTTACTAGTGAGTCCCGGTAAAGCCCCCAGCCGGCGTATTTTTTTGAAACGAGGTCCTCGGTAACGAGACATATAAAGGCTCCTTTTTGATTCACTTTTATTTGAAAAAAAAATATAAATTCAGACTGAACTAAAGGATCAGCAAAGCAAAACTCAATTTACTAAAGTCCTACAAAACAGAATAAAAGAAATTTTATCAATATTCGGATTTTTTGTATATATAGGAAATTAAAGCGAAGGTTACATTTTCCAATTTCTTCTGTAGAGATCTAATTGTTCTAGTCAACTTTTTTATTCATAGCTATAGCTGCAAGTTACCATGACATAATAGATCGGTGACCCAACATTTAGAGAAAGCGAGAGTAGAGATTTTCAATCATGGAAAGAAAAAAATTGATTAAAGAAAAAGAGCCGGCTATCGGAATCGAACCGATGACCATCGCATTACAAATGCGATGCTCTAACCTCTGAGCTAAGCGGGCGGATATAAGAGCAATAGTGTATAGGAATACAGGAAACTATCGGATCTTGGCTATTACCTAGTGATTCTTCTTCTTTTTTTAATTTATTGATTATTTAAATTTTTTATATTTATTAGTTATATATTTTAGATTCTATTTAGAAAAAGAAAATAGAAAAGAAAACTATTTAGATATAGATAAATTAGATATCTAAATAGAAATTAAATTTCCTATTCATATATATGTTTCATATATATGTGAATATAAAATATAAATATATCAATGAAATTAGGATTTGAAATGAAAAAAAGAATGAATATCGACCGTTCCACTATTTAAAACTTAACTGTAAAAATTAAGGATGAGGAAAGGCACATATATATGTGGGATATATCTATCCATATTGAATTGCGGATACATCAATGATAGAATCAATTTCGTATTGAAACAAATAGGGTTCATCCAATAGAGATGAAATGATAGAATATAGAATAGGGGGTGGCAAAAAAAGAAAATAGCAGCATACACTTTTTTGATATAGGAATCATTACCTAATGAATTCAATAGTGCCAAGATAAATTAAAGAGGTGGATGAAATTATCCTTGTCTCAAAAGAAAGGGGGATATGGCGAAATTGGTAGACGCTACGGACTTGATTGGATTGAGCCTTGGTATGGAAACCTGCTAAGTGGTAACTTCCAAATTCAGAGAAACCCTGGAACTAAAAATGGGCAATCCTGAGCCAAATCTTTGTTTTGAGAGAAAAGATGGAAAATGAGAATAAAAGGGATAGGTGCAGAGACTCAACGGAAGCTGTTCTAACGAATGAAATTGACTACGTTACGTTAGTAGCTAAAATCCTTCTATTGAAATGACAGAAAGGATAACCTTATATACCTAATACGTACGTATACATACTTACATAGCTCTATATATGAAAATATATGAAAATAGAAATCTTCTATTTCTATTAAATATTAATTAGAATGATAGAGATCGAAAAATATATGAAAAATTGAAGAGTTATTGTGAATCAATTCCAATTGAAGTTGAAAAAAGAATCGAATTCAAATATTCAGTGATCAAATGATTCATTCCAGAGTTTGATAGATCTTTTGAAGATTAAAAGGACGAGAATAAAGAGAGAGTCCCATTTTACATGTCAATACCGACAACAATGAAATTTATAGTAAGAGGAAAATCCGTCGAATTTTTAAATCGTGAGGGTTCAAGTCCCTCTATCCCCAATAAAAAGCCCATTTTACTTCCTCACTCTTTATTTATCCTCACCCTCTTTCTTTTTTTTTCATCAGTGGTTCAGTTTAAACAAAATGAAATATCTTTCTCATTTCATTCACTATGTTCTTTCACAAATGGATCCGAATCAAAATCCTCGTATCTTCTTCCAATCCAATCTCATTTGTTTTGTATAGTACGATATGAACATATATATATATATGTTCAAGGAATTTCCGTTATTGAATCATTCATAGTCCATATCTTTTTCCTGACATTTACAAAGAATGTCTTCTTTTTGAATATCTAAGAAATTCAGGGGCTAGGTCCAATTTGTTAAGATTTTCTTTTTTAATTCTTTTCATTGACATAGATATAAGTACTCTGCTAGGATGATGCACGGGAAATGGTCGGGATAGCTCAGTTGGTAGAGCAGAGGACTGAAAATCCTCGTGTCACCAGTTCAAATCTGGTTCCTGACACATGAAGAATGTATCGGATAGATATTCATACCTCATACAAATGAAATTAATTCATTTAGACGAGATATTCTTTTCTTTCAAATTTCATATTTTTTTGTCACTCTTGCTCAAGTTACTTTCTGAGGTCCCCACTAAGTGATGTGCGAGGTACAAAGTTCATGGTGCAGAATCATCCTATTGTGCTCATACGAAATGTATATTATATTATATCTTCCCAATTGGGGAATAGCAATGAGAGCCTCTTTTTCTTTTTTTATTTTAGACCCTCCACAATACGAATGAAAGTCCAGTTACTCTGTTTCATCTAGAAGGGGAATGCCAAGATGCTCATTGATTGATAAAAAACCCTTTTTTATCAATCAATGAGCATCTTGAATTTCATAGAAATTGGGCGTAATATAGTCTTTACGTAAGGGCCAGCCTATCCAACTTTCAGGCATCAAGATACGTTTAAGGCGAGGATGATTCTCATAAGAAATTCCCAACATATCATAAGATTCCCGTTCCTGAAAATCAGCACTTCTCCAAATCCAGAAAACTGACGGGGTTTGAGGATTACTCCTGGGAGCAAATATTTTTATGCATACCTCTTCTGGTTTATCTATACCATACCGTATTTTCGTAAGGTGATAAACACTAGCTAAAAATCCACCTGGTGCTACATCATAGGCACACTGGGAGCGTAAATAATTGTAACCATATACATATGAAATGACAGCAATGGAATCCCAATCCTCGGTTTTTATTTGTAAAGTCTCTATTCCTCGGCAATCAAAGCCTAAAGATCTATGAATTAGTTCATGCTTGACTAGCCAATCAGATAAACGAACCTGCATCTTCTTCATTTCTCCCACATTTTTATTTGTATGAATATCTCATATTGACAATGAAATTGTTAATGATTGACCCGC